CGCACGGGTTTTACTTTTTCTATTGGTTCTGATCCATGGAATTCAATATAAGACCCACCCGCTTCCCGAGAGCATACATACAAATAGGATTCCTTCGTTGTGCGATAGAAAAATAACTTGACCTTAACATAGTTGGCGTGCCAGAATCCCTTTCAGATTCTATTAAAACCTCCTCCTTTTTTCTAGCTCCTATTTTTGGTAACCTCAATTCCTAATTGAAACCAATCTATCTATCTCACTTGCATACTGAATTTCGGATATGATATATGTTCCGGTCTCAATCCAAGGAAAGAAGCTTTTAATAAAAAAGAGATCAAAGAAAGAGCCGCCCTGCCCTACCTCGCTTAAGAAGAAATTAAAAATATTTCTTCTCCTGTTTTTCTTTGAAGGGGTCCTATCGAAGAAAGAGCAAACTCAAAAAAAGTAAATTTCGAAAAAAAAAGGAGATCTTTTAGACCCGAATCCATCTTTATCGCGCCTCTTTGTCTGCCAAGAAATTTAGATCATACCAAACTTAATAAGTTTCCGAACTTCACTTTTTACATTTCATTTCTACTGTTTGGGTTTGTGACCAATTGAAATGGAAGACGGGTCTGATGATACCTCATCAGATGGTTGTATACGGAAGACGGTAGGTTATAGAAAAGAATGAAAAACTAAAAGGGATTCTTTCTTGGTTGTATCAAGAATCCCTTTTTGGATTCGTTATGGATAAAAGATCCTCCTATAGTTATACTATTCAATTCTCGACAATGAATCGATCTGAAAGCTCAGATATTGTTATTCATGATATTGATCCGATTCAATATCAACTAACATTGGGATGTAATTCATTTAATTGAATTTAGAGGAGAAGATTTATCATCTCTATGGGATTAGATCCCGAGTTATTGTGAAGTAAAAAACGATGGGATTATGGAAGTAAATATTCTCGCATTTATTGCTACTGCGCTGTTCATTCTAGTTCCTACTGCTTTTTTACTTATCATCTACGTAAAAACCGTAAGTCAAAATAATTGATTCGAATGAAGCTTGACTTCTTTGTTCTTATCAATGATTGACGAAATGAAAGGGATTTTCATTCCACGTCTTAAATGAAATGAGGGGACTAGAATCAGCAGTATATGAGATCCGGTAGTATGGTAGAAAGAAATCGATTTCTTTCTACCATACTTTCTATTATTGTCTTGTCTAAAGTTGTATTGTATAAAGAAGTATAGGCTTCATCTATATTAATCTACAATATGTATGTATATTGTATCTTCATATATGTACATATCTATAAATTTCATATATGTGATGTACATCATGTAAATAACACCCCAATTCTAGCTCTTCCTTGCATCTATTTTATTTGATTGATTTAAAGGTTATTTTTCATATAGTCCATTACTGTAATCCAATATTGAAATGGAGATTTTTTTTTTTTTTAAACCCCTTTGCAGAACGATATATGAAAAAAAGGCTACAGTTTGATTACTCAACTCAATTAGTAGTGCTTTTAGAGTCCACTTCTTCCCCATACTACAAGTGAAAGGGAAAATGTAAAGACTACCATTAAAGCGGCCCAAGCAAGACTTACTATATCCATGTGAATTATGTCCCCTATCTCTATGAATATGAAGGAATTCGTCCATTATTGATCACTAATAATAGTGGAATCCATGGTGCAGAGTCAAAAAGGGATTATGACCAAACGCTATTGATCAAACAATCCAAAAAATCCACCCACAACAAGTTCCTATATGATTTCTGGTAGAATAGGGAAGTATTAACCACAAGCAAGATACACAGGGACTTTCTTTGTATTATCAAGGAAATCCTCTTTAATGGAAGATGTAGGAATAGTAAGGCCTATTGTTTAGGTTTAGTTTCTTTTGTTGCCCTTACATAAGCAAAAAGCATAAAATATACAATCAAGGTAGATAACTACCTACTACATATCTCTCCAAAAGAAGGTTTTTTACTTTTGGTTTCCTCTAGAATATATAAAAAGGGCAATTTTCTCTCCAATCTAACCCAAAACTAAGTCAGTCGACACTACCCGAGTTGTGGAAGGAAGGGGCTCAGGAAGTCTTGCTAGCTAGACCCTCCTATACTAAAATCCTCTCTTGGGTTCTAGGCGCAAGGATTGAGAGTATAGAATCCCAAAAATTTTTAAATAAAGCAAGTATCACCAATTCTAGTCTTTTTCCTCTGCTTCTTGCTTTTGCTCAGCAAAAATCCGGCTAGATATAGCAGCAAAAAAAAGTATTTCTCGCTTTTTGTAGATGAGGCGGCACCCGGATTTGAACTGGGGTAAAAGGATTTGCAGTCCCCCGCCTGACCACTCGGCCATGCCGCCAAACGGATATAAAATAGAGGGAACGCTTTCTTCTTTTTATTTCTTGAATATAATTATCCCTTTCCGAAACCTAAAAAACTTTTTTTTTGAGCCCAGTTGATTCCCTTCGATTGATTGTATGGTATCTCAAATCTAAAAATAAACAACACCTAAAAA